GTTTATGTAGCTTAATTAAAGCATAGCACTGAAGATGCTAAGATAGATTTTAATAAAATCTCAAAAACATAAAGGTTTGGTCCTAGCCTTATTATTAATTAAAATAATATTTACACATGCAAGTCTCAGCACCCCTGTGAGAATGCCCTTCTTTACCTATAAGTAAATAAGGAGTAGATATCAGGCACATTATATGCCCATAACATCTTGCCAAGCCACACCTCTACAGGAATTCAGCAGTGATAAACATTGATTAATAAGCGTCAACAAGCTTGAATCAGTAATAATTTTAAGAGTTGGTAAATTTCGTGCCAGCCACCGCGGTTATACGAGAAACTCAAATTAATAAAAACGGCCTAAAGCGTGATTAAATTATATTAAATTAAATAGAAATAAAAATTAACTTAACTGTCGCACGTATTTGTTAAACGGAGAACCAAAAACCGAAAGATATTCTAATAAATAAATTACTTGAATTCACGAAAGCTAAGAAACAAACTAGGATTAGATACCCTACTATGCTTAACCTTAAACTTTGGAGCCTACCCGCCTGAGTACTACGAGCCACAGCTTAAAACTCAAAGGACTTGGCGGTGCTCTACTCCCCCTAGAGGAGCCTGTTCTATAATCGATAACCCCCGCTAAACCTCACCACTTATTGCTAATACCGCTTATATACCGCCGTCGTCAGCTCACCATTTAAATGAATAATAGTAAGCATAATGATAAACATAAAAACGTCAGGTCAAGGTGTAGCGGATTAAGTGGAAAGAAATGGGCTACATTTTCTAAATCAGAAAAATACGAAAAATTTAATGAAAAACTATTTAAAGGTGGATTTAGCAGTAAAAAGAAAACAGAGTGTTCTTTTTAAATCGGCCCTAGAGCGCGCACACACCGCCCGTCACCCTCCTCAGAAAAACAGTTAATTATATAATAAAAGAAAATAAAATAAAAGAAGAGGAAAGTCGTAACATGGTAAGTTTACCGGAAGGTGTACTTGGATTACCAAAATATAGCTAAACCATAGCATCTTGCTTACACCAAGAAGATACTTGTTTAATTCAAGTTATTTTGAGTAAAAAATTTAGCCTACTTATCCTAATAAATAAATAATACTTTTAAACCAATTAATAAAACATTTAAACCACTTTAGTATAGGAGATAGAAAAATTTACTAGCGCAATAAAAATAGTACTGCAAAGGAAAAATGAAATAGAAATTAAATAAATCATAAAAACAATAAAAAGCAAAGATTTAACCTTTTACCTTTTGCATCATGGTCTAGTAAGTTTAACCTAATATAAAGAATTTAAGTTAGACATCCCGAAACTAAACGAGCTACTCCGAAGCAGCAAAACGAGCCAACCCCTCTCTGTGGCAAAAGAGTGGGATGACTTCCTAGTAGTGGTGATAAACCTAACGAGCTTAGTAATAGCTGGTTACTTAATAAATGAACTTAAGTTCAACTTAAAATATTTATAACAATTAAAGTAAAAAATATTATTTTAAAGTTAATTAATAGAGGTTCAGCTCTATTAATAAAGGACACAACCTAAAACAATGAATAAAGATTATATTAATTAAAGAAATTAATTATGTGGGCCTAAAAGCAGCAATCAAATAAAAAGCGTCAAAGCTTAATTTAATAAATCTTATTATAACAATAAAACATCTTAATTCATTAAAACTATTAAGTTAATCTATAAAAATAGATGTAATTATTCTAGAATGAGTAATAAGAAGAATATTCTCTTAGTGCAAGTGTAAATCAGAACGAATATTTCACTGATAATTAACGAACCTATAGAAGGAATAATAATATTTTTACAAGAAAAACTTATTTTATCTATCGTTTACTCAACACAGAAGCACATTAGAAAGATTAAAAATATAGGAAGGAACTCGGCAAACATGAACTTCGCCTGTTTACCAAAAACATCGCCTCTTGCAATTAAAGTATAAGAGGTCCTGCCTGCCCAGTGACACTAAGTTTAACGGCCGCGGTATTATGACCGTGCAAAGGTAGCGTAATCACTTGTCTTTTAAATAAAGACCAGTATGAATGGCAAGACGAAAGTTCAACTGTCTCCCTAAATTAATCAATGAAATTGATTTTTCCGTGCAGAAGCGGAAATATAATTATAAGACGAGAAGACCCTATGGAGCTTTAAACATATGATCAATTGCGTAACATAAAATCCAAAAGATAAAATATTTAATAAAACAATATGATCAAAATTTTAGGTTGGGGCGACCACGGAGAAAAACAAAACCTCCGAGATGAAAAGAATATCTTAATTCGAGAACTACAATTCTAAAAAATAAAATATTTAACATAATTGATCCAATACTTTGATCAACGAACCAAGTTACCCTAGGGATAACAGCGCAATCCTCTCCAAGAGTCCCTATCGACGAGCGGGTTTACGACCTCGATGTTGGATCAGGACATCCCAATGGTGCAGCCGCTATTAAAGGTTCGTTTGTTCAACGATTAAAGTCCTACGTGATCTGAGTTCAGACCGGAGTAATCCAGGTCAGTTTCTATCTATAAAAAATTTTTTCTAGTACGAAAGGGCCGAAAAAATAGGGCCAATATAAAAACAAGCCCTACCTTCTCCTATTGAAAACAATTGAAATAGACTTAGGTAAATACTTAAACCCTAGATAAGGGTTAGTTAGAATGGCAGAGTTTGGTAATTGCAAAAGATCTAAAATCTTTTATTCAGGGGTTCAATTCTCCTTTCTAACTATGAATTTTATATTATCCTTAATTATTAATCCTCTTTTATATATTATTCCAGTTTTACTCGCAGTAGCATTTTTAACTCTTGTAGAACGAAAGGTTTTAGGATATATACAATTACGTAAAGGCCCAAATATTGTTGGACCAATAGGAGTTCTTCAACCATTAGCTGATGGTTTAAAATTATTTATTAAAGAACCCATTCGACCGTCAACATCCTCACAAGTTTTATTTATTATTATACCTGTTTTAGCTTTAACCTTATCACTTGTTATTTGAATTCCCCTTCCTATACCAAATAACTTATCCAATATTAATTTAGGTATTTTATTTATTCTCGCACTTTCAAGTCTGGCTGTGTACTCAGTACTTGGCTCAGGATGATCATCAAATTCAAAATATGCACTAATTGGGTCTTTACGTGCAGTAGCACAAACAATTTCCTATGAAGTTACACTAGGATTAATTTTATTATGCTTAGTATTAATAACAGGAAGTTTTTCATTAACAAACTTTAATAAAACCCAAGAATTTTTATGATTAATTATTCCTGCCTGACCAATAGCCATAATATGATTTACTTCAACCCTCGCAGAAACAAACCGGGCACCATTTGACCTCACTGAGGGGGAATCAGAGCTCGTATCAGGATTTAATGTAGAATACGCAGGAGGCCCATTTGCCCTATTTTTTTTAGCTGAGTACGCAAATATCCTATTAATAAATACTCTTTCAACAATTTTATTTTTAGGTGTGACCTATGATTGCTATCAACCAGAAATATTTACACTAAACCTAATGCTTAAAGCAACTATTTTATCAATACTTTTTTTATGAGTACGAGCATCATACCCACGATTTCGATATGATCAATTAATACATTTAATTTGAAAAAACTTTCTCCCAATTACAATTGCTATAATAATTCTTCATATTTCATTACCTATTTTAACCTCCGGTATCCCTCCAATAATCTAGGATATGTGCCCGAAAGTTAGGACTCACTTTGATAAAGTGAATTATAGGGGTTCAAACCCCCTCATTTCCTTTAAGAAAAAAGGATTTGAACCTATTCTTAAGAGATCAAAACTCTTTGTGCATCCATTCACACCTCTTCTTAGTAGAATAAGCTAAATAAGCTTTTGGGCCCATACCCCAAATATGTTGGTTAAAACCCTTCTTCCACTAATGAGCCCCTATGCATTATCAATTTTATTATCAAGTCTTTCACTCGGAACTTTACTCACATTTATTAGTAATCACTGATTTTTAGCATGAATAGGGTTAGAAATTAATACACTTGCTATTATTCCATTAATAACAAAACTTCACCACCCACGAGCAATTGAAGCTGCTACTAAATATTTTTTAATTCAAGCATCTGCATCTGCTTTAATTCTATTTTCATCAACAATTAATGCATGATTTACTGGAGAGTGAACAATTATAAATATTCAAACCCATCTCCCAACAATTATATTAACTATTGCACTATCAATAAAATTAGGGATTGCCCCATTTCATCTATGAATGCCAGACGTACTTCAAGGCCTAAGCCTATTAACATGCCTAATTTTATCCACTTGACAAAAACTAGCACCAATAACCCTCCTTATTATAACACATCACCTTTTAAACTCAAATATACTAATTATTATAGCACTACTATCAACATTAATCGGGGGATGAGGGGGATTAAATCAAACACAGCTACGAAAAATTATAGCTTATTCATCTATCGCACATATAGGATGAATAATTTTAATTTTATCATTTTTACCTCACTTAATAATAATAAACTTACTTATTTATCTTATCATAACTTTATGTATATTTTTAATATTAATTCATTTTAATTCATTAAATATTAATAAACTTACTATATCCTGAATTAAAAATCCAATTTTAACCTCAATAATAATAATCACACTTATATCTTTAGGAGGGCTCCCTCCAACTTCTGGGTTTATCCCAAAATGATTTATTATTCAAGAAATCACTAAACAAAGCTTAATAATTATAGCCTCCTTAATAGCATTTTCAGCTTTATTGAGCTTATTTTTTTATCTACGTTTATCTTACGCTGTATCTTTAACCTCCTCCCCCAATACATCTAATTCAAAACTTTTCTGACGATTTAAAAATCATATATTTTATTCACTTTCACTAACAACTATTTTATCAACTATACTTCTCCCAATTACCCCCTTAATAATTAACTTATTTCTCTAAGAACTTAGGCTAATTTAGACCAAAGACCTTCAAAGCCTTTAGTAGAAGTTAAAATCTTCTAGTCCTTGTTTAAGATCTGCAGGACTTTCCCCCACATCACCTGAATGCAACCCAGATACTTTAATTAAGCTAAGACCTTCCTAGATTAGAAGGCTTTTATCCTACGACATTTTAGTTAACAGCTAAACGCTCAATCCAGCGAGCTTTAATCTACTTCTCCCGCGTTGCTTGTAAAAAACGCGGGAGAAGCCCCGGAGAAACTCAATTCACCCTTTAAAATTTGCAATTTTATGTGCTTAACACTACAAGGCTTGATAAAAAAAGGACTTTAACCTTTATAAAAGGGGCTACAACCCTACACCTAATTCAGCCATTTTACCTGTGATAATCACTCGATGACTATTTTCGACTAATCATAAAGATATTGGTACCCTGTATTTAGTATTTGGTGCTTGAGCCGGAATAGTAGGTACTGCTTTAAGTCTCCTAATCCGAGCTGAATTAAGCCAGCCTGGGACTCTTTTAGGGGATGATCAAATTTATAATGTTATTGTAACTGCCCATGCATTTGTAATAATTTTTTTTATAGTAATACCCGTAATAATCGGGGGCTTTGGTAACTGATTAATTCCATTAATAATTGGGGCCCCGGATATAGCATTCCCACGAATAAATAATATAAGTTTTTGATTATTACCCCCATCTTTTCTTTTACTACTGGCATCATCCGGGGTTGAAGCAGGAGCAGGAACAGGTTGAACGGTCTACCCCCCGTTAGCAGGTAATTTAGCACATGCTGGAGCTTCAGTTGATTTAACAATTTTTTCACTTCATTTAGCAGGTATTTCATCAATTCTAGGAGCTATTAATTTTATCACAACTTCTATTAATATAAAACCATCATCAATATCCCAATATCAGACACCTTTATTTGTTTGGTCAGTGTTAATTACTGCTATTCTTCTCTTGCTTTCACTACCAGTCCTTGCTGCAGGAATCACAATACTCTTAACAGATCGAAACCTAAACACCACATTTTTTGATCCTGCTGGGGGAGGAGATCCTGTTCTGTACCAACATTTATTTTGATTTTTTGGTCACCCAGAAGTTTATATCCTTATTCTTCCAGGATTTGGAATAATTTCACATATTGTTACATATTACTCAGCAAAAAAAGAACCATTTGGCTATATAGGTATAGTTTGGGCTATAATATCGATTGGATTACTAGGATTTATTGTTTGAGCTCATCATATATTTACAGTTGATCTTAATGTCGATACACGAGCCTACTTTACATCAGCTACAATAATTATTGCTATCCCCACAGGAGTAAAAGTATTTAGCTGATTAGCAACTATACATGGGGGATCTATTAAATGAGACGCTGCAATATTATGAGCTCTAGGCTTCATTTTTTTATTTACTGTTGGTGGATTAACCGGTATTGTCCTTGCCAATTCATCATTAGACATTGTTTTACATGATACCTATTATGTAGTAGCACATTTCCATTATGTATTATCTATAGGAGCTGTATTTGCTATTATAGGAGGATTTGTACACTGATTCCCATTATTCTCAGGGTATACCTTACACTCGACTTGATCAAAAATTCACTTTGGAGTAATATTTATTGGAGTAAATTTAACCTTCTTCCCACAACATTTCTTAGGCCTAGCAGGAATACCACGACGATATTCCGACTATCCTGATGCATACACATTATGAAACACAGTCTCATCAATTGGATCATTAATTTCTCTTGTAGCAGTAATTATAATAATGTTCATTATCTGAGAAGCATTTTCATCAAAGCGTGAAGTATTAACAACTGAATTGAGCCCCACAAATATTGAATGATTACATGGGTGCCCCCCACCCTACCACACATTTGAAGAGCCTTCATATGTCCAAGCTCGAATTTATTAACAAGAAAGGGGGGAATTGAACCCACATAAGTTAATTTCAAGTTAACTGCATGACCACTCTGCCACTTACTTATGAGACATTAGTAAAATATTACAAAACCTTGTCAAGGTTAAATTATAAGTTAAAACCTTATATGTCTTTAATGGCACATCCATCACAACTAGGTTTTCAAGATGCAGCTTCCCCTATTATAGAAGAATTATTACACTTTCATGATCATGCATTAATAGCAGTTTTTTTAATCAGTACATTAGTTCTATATATTATTACAATTATAATAACTACAAAACTAACCAACACTAACGCCATAGACGCCCAAGAAATTGAAATAGTATGAACAATTATACCAGCTATTATTTTAATTGTAATTGCACTCCCATCACTACGAATTTTATATTTAATAGATGAAATTAATGACCCCCATCTTACAGTTAAAGCTATTGGACATCAATGATACTGAAGTTATGAATTTACAAATTATGAAGACTTAATATTTGACTCATATATACTACCTACTCAAGATCTTTCATCAGGACAATTTCGTTTATTAGAAGTTGACAATCGAATAGTAATTCCAATAGAATCCCCTATTCGAATACTTATTTCTGCAGAAGATGTATTACACTCATGGGCAGTTCCATCAATAGGAATTAAAACTGACGCAATTCCAGGCCGACTAAATCAAACAACTTTTATTGCATCTCGTCCTGGAGTCTTTTATGGTCAATGCTCAGAAATTTGCGGTGCAAACCATAGCTTTATACCAATTGTAGTAGAAGCAACCCCATTAAATTACTTTCAAAATTGATCTTCATCTATATTAGAATCATCATTAAGAAGCTTTCAAATTAAGCAATAGCCTTTTAAGCTATAGATCGGTGATTTAAACCTCCCTTAATGATATGCCACAACTAAACCCTGGGCCCTGATTTGCTATTTTTTTAATATCTTGAATTGTATTTTTATTAATTTTAACCTTTAAAATTAGTAACTTTAATAATATAAATGAACCTACATCACAAAATATAAATAAAAATAAACCTGAATCCTGATACTGACCATGAATTTAAGTTTTTTTGACCAATTTTTGAGTCCCGTAATAATAGGTATTCCTTTAATTATATTAGCTATAATTTTACCTTGATTATTATTTCCAAGCCCAACTAATAAATGATTAAATAATCGCTTGTCCACACTTCAAATCTGATTTACACAAAAATTTACTAAGCAATTAATATCCCCAATTAATATTGATGGGTATAAGTGAGCTATAATTTTAATATCCTTAATAGTATTTTTAATTATAATTAATCTCCTCGGACTTCTTCCATATACATTTACTCCTACAACACAACTATCCTTAAATCTTGGACTAGCGGTACCATTCTGACTAGCAACAATCTTAATTGGCCTTCGAAATCAACCTTCTGCTGCCTTTGGGCATCTTCTACCTGAAGGAACTCCAACATTATTAATTCCAATTCTTATTATTATTGAAACAATTAGTCTTTTTATTCGCCCTTTGGCTTTAGGAGTTCGATTAACAGCCAACCTAACAGCAGGTCATTTATTAATTCAATTAATTGCAACAGCTACATTAGTACTTCTGCCAATAATACCAATAGTGTCGATTTTAACAATAATTGTTTTATTCTTATTAACCCTTCTAGAAATTGCAGTCGCAATAATTCAAGCCTATGTATTTGTTCTTCTTCTAAGCCTATATTTACAAGAAAATGTATAATGGCCCACCAAACACATGCCTACCATATAGTTGACCCTAGCCCTTGACCATTAACAGGAGCTATTGCTGCATTATTAATAACATCAGGCTTAGCAATATGATTTCATTTTGGATCTACAATTATTATATCTTTAGGTTTAATTGTAATACTTATAACAATATTTCAATGATGACGAGATATTGTTCGAGAAGGTACATTTCAGGGACATCACACTATTTCAGTTCAAAAGGGACTTCGATATGGGATAATTCTATTTATTACATCAGAAGTATTCTTCTTCCTCGGATTCTTTTGAGCATTTTATAATTCAAGCTTAGCCCCAACACCAGAACTAGGGGAATGCTGACCCCCAACTGGAATTATCCCACTTGACCCGTTTGAGGTACCTTTACTAAATACTGCAGTCCTTCTAGCCTCAGGGGTTACAGTAACATGAGCACACCATAGTATTATACAAGGAAATCGTAAAGAAGCTATTCAATCACTTTTTTTTACTATTATCTTAGGCATATATTTTACCCTTCTTCAAGCAATAGAATATTTTGAAGCTCCTTTTACAATCGCAGATGGTGTTTATGGATCTACATTTTTTGTAGCAACAGGATTTCATGGTTTACATGTTATTATTGGATCACTTTTCCTCCTAGTTTGCTTAATACGACAAATTAATTATCATTTTACATCATTTCATCACTTCGGATTTGAAGCCGCAGCATGATATTGACATTTTGTAGATGTAGTATGGCTTTTCCTTTATGTATCTATTTACTGATGGGGGTCCTATCTTTTTAGTATAAAATACAAATGACTTCCAATCATTAAATCTTAGTTAGAATCTAGGAAAAGATAATGAATTTAATTATAATTATAATAATAATTTCGACAATTTTATCATTAGTATTAATTACCGTAAGCTTTTGATTACCATTAAATAACCCAGACTCAGAGAAATTATCACCGTATGAGTGTGGATTTGATCCATTAGGATCAGCACGGCTTCCATTTTCAATTCGCTTCTTTTTAATCGCAATTCTATTTCTCCTTTTTGACCTTGAAATTGCCCTCCTTCTACCCACCCCTTGAGCCTCTCAACTTCTTTTCCCAGAATACACACTTTTATGATCAGTAATAATTCTCATTTTACTCTCAATTGGATTAATCTATGAATGAATTCAAGGAGGATTAGAATGAGCAGAATAAATATTTAATCTAAAAAAGACTGCTGATTTCGACTTAGCAAATTTTGGTTAAAACCCAAAAATATTTTATGTCCCCAACATATATTACTTTTTTTATGTCGTTTCTTCTAGGTATTATAGGATTAGCATTTCACCGAATTCATCTTTTATCTGCTTTATTATGTCTTGAGGGTATAATATTAGCATTATTTATTGCCTTATCATTTTGATCAACTCAATTTGAAATAATGTCATTCTTCTCTTTACCTATATTTATATTAACATTTTCGGCATGTGAAGCAAGCACCGGCCTAGCATTAATAGTGGCTACTACACGAACCCATGGAAATGATCATTTAAAAAACCTTAATTTACTACAATGCTAAAAATTTTTATTCCCACCCTTATACTTTTACCAATAGCTTGACTTTCTAGTAAAAAATTATTATGGCCATTATTAACAACTAATAGCTTTATTATTGCTATATTGAGCTTATTAATATTTAATTTGCCATCTGAGTATATAATCATGGTTAATAAATATTTAGGATTAGATCCTCTATCATCACCACTATTAATTTTAACATGCTGACTTCTTCCTATAATAATATTAGCAAGCCAAAACCATTTAAAAAATAACCCAGATAATCGACAGCGAATATATATTTCTATAATAATTATTTTACAAGCATCTCTAATCTTAGCATTCGCTGCCACAGAAATTATTATGTTTTATATTGCATTTGAAACAACTTTAATCCCTACTTTAATTATTATTACACGATGAGGAAATCAGGCAGAGCGATTAAATGCAGGAACATATTTTCTATTTTATACATTAGCAGGTTCTCTTCCTTTACTAGTAGCACTCTTAATTCTACAAAACTATTCAGGCTCCCTATCATTTTTTTTACTGGAGTTAACCAACCCTATACAACTTATTTTATATTCTGAAAAAATTTGATGAATAGCATGTTTACTAGCATTTATAGTTAAAATACCCCTTTACGGTATACATTTATGACTTCCAAAAGCACATGTTGAAGCCCCAATTGCAGGATCAATAATTCTAGCAGCAGTATTATTAAAATTAGGAGGGTATGGGATCTTACGAGTTTCAATTTTATTAACACCTCTTTCCAAAGAATTATCTTACCCATTTATTATTTTAGCATTATGAGGAGTAATTATAACAGGAATAATCTGCATACGACAAACTGACTTAAAATCACTCATTGCATACTCCTCTGTTAGCCACATAGGATTAGTTATTGCAGCAGCACTTATTCAAACCCCATGAAGCTTATCCGGAGCAATTATTTTAATAATCTCACACGGACTAATTTCATCAGCATTATTTTGCCTAGCAAATATAAATTATGAACGGACACACAGTCGAACCCTTCTTTTAATACGAGGTGCACAAACAATATTGCCACTTATAGCTACCTGATGATTATTAGTAAATTTATCTAATATAGCTCTTCCCCCCTCACTTAACTTATGGGGAGAATTAACAATTATTGTATCACTATTTAACTGATCAAATTGAACTATTTTAATCACCGGAGTAGGCATACTTATTACAGCTTCATATACATTATATATATTTTTAATAACCCAACGAGGACCTATCCCAAATCACCTAAACCCAACCACCCCTACTTATACACGAGAACACTTTCTTCTAGCTACCCATACTATCCCAATAATTCTATTTATTTTTAAACCTCAACTTATCTCCGGAATATTTGTATGTTTAAATAATTTAAATAAAATACTAGATTGTGATTCTAGAAATAAGAGTTAAATTCTCTTTTTAAACCGAGAAGAGTCAAGAGACATAGAAACTGCTAATTATCTACTACTATGGTTAAAATCCCTAGTCTACTCACTTTTAAAGGATAATAGTAATCCATTGGTTTTAGGAACCAAAAACTCTTGGTGCAACCCCATGTAAAAGTTATGAATTCAGTACTAATTTTTAATTCATCTATAATTTTATCATTATTTATATTAACATTTCCATTAATCTTATCTTTAATAAGTAAATATATTAATTGACCAATTATTCATGTTAAAAATTCTGTAAAATTTTCATTCCTAACCAGTTTAATCCCGTTAATAATTTATATAGCTTATGGGATTGAATCCGTTGTAACCACATTTCATTGAATATCAATTTTTAATATAGAAATTCATTTAAGTTTTAAATTTGACCAATTTTCTATTCTTTTTTTTCCTATTGCTATATTTGTAACATGATCAATCCTTGAATTTGCAGCTTGATACATACACTCAGATAAAGAAATTGACCGATTTTTTAAATATTTATTAATTTTTTTAATTGCAATAATAATTTTAATTACCGCAAACAATTTATTTCAACTTTTTATCGGTTGGGAGGGAGTCGGAATTATGTCATTTTTACTGATTGGGTGATGACACGCACGAGCTGACGCAAATACTGCAGCAATACAAGCTGTTATATATAATCGCGTAGGAGATATTGGATTAATTCTTGGCATAGCCTGATTGGTTATATTTACAAACTCATGAGAAATCCAACAAATTTTTTTATTATACGATAAAAGTTCAACACTACCCCTCCTAGGTTTTATTTTAGCTGCAATAGGGAAATCCGCGCAATTTGGACTTCATCCATGACTCCCTGCTGCTATAGAAGGCCCAACCCCTGTTTCAGCATTACTCCACTCTAGCACAATGGTTGTGGCAGGAATCTTTTTATTAATTCGATTTCAACCTTTATTTGAAAATAATAAAATAGCATTATCCATCTGTCTCTCCCTTGGAGCCTTAACAACATTATTTACAGCGGCTTGCGCACTAACCCAAAATGATATTAAAAAAATCGTAGCATTTTCAACCTCAAGCCAATTAGGTTTAATAATAGTAACAATTGGATTAAATCAACCGCAATTAGCATTTTTTCATATCTGTACCCACGCATTTTTTAAAGCAATGCTATTCTTATGCTCAGGATCAATTATTCATAGCCTAAATGACGAACAAGATATTCGTAAAATAGGGGGATTGCAAAACTTGTTACCAATTACCACCTCTTGTATAACTATTGGTAGTCTTGCACTCACAGGTACTCCATTTCTTGCAGGATTTTTTTCTAAAGACGCAATTATTGAAGCAATGAATAATTCAAATTTAAATTCACTAGCACTAGCTATAACGCTTATAGCAACATCATTTACTGCAGTATATAGCTTTCGAATTATTTACTTCTCATTAATAAAATTCCCACGTCATCTTCCGTTTTCTCCAATTAACGAAAATAATTATTTAATTACTAACCCTATCAAACGACTTGCATGAGGTAGTATGATCTCAGGATTCGTTATTATTTATAATTTTACTCCTATAAAAACACAAATTTTAACTATACCTATAACTATAAAACTATCTGCTATCTTAATTTCTTTCCTAGGATTATTAATAGCTGTAGATATTGCAAACATTACATCAAAAACTTTAATAAAAATAAAAATATTTTCATTCTTAAATCTCTTAGCATTTTTCCCTTTAGTATTTCACCGATCTTCCCCAAAATTTAATTTATTATGAGGACAAAATATTGCCACTCATATTAATGATACAATATGATATGAAAAATCAGGACCAAAAGGGTTAATTACCCAACAATTGCCAGCTATCAAAACCATTACAAACTTCCAAACGGGCTTAATTAAGATATATATATTATTTTTCTTAATTTCTTCAATATTAATAATTTCATTATTAACATCTTACAGCACGTAACGACCCCCGTGATAAACCACGAGTTACTTCTAAAACAACAAATAAAGTTAGAAGAAGAACTCACCCTGAAAATATTAAAAAATACCCTCCCCCAAAATATATTACTCCAATACCACCCCAATCACTACCAATAGTACTATATTCTATATTATAATTTGTAAATAAAAATTCTAAACTTACACTACAATTAAAAAAAACATATCCTAAAATAATTAATAAAAGATAAAAACCAATATAAATTAATACTGATCAATTTCCCCATGCCTCAGGATACGGCTCCGCCGCTAAAGAAGCAGAATACGCAAATACAACTAATATCCCCCCTAAATAAATTAAAAGAAGAACTAAAGATAAAAAAGACACCCCTAACTCAACTAATACTCAACAACCGCAAACAGCCGCCAACACTAACCCTAAAGCAGCAAAATATGGTGATGGATTTGACGCCACTGCTATTAAACCTAAAACTAAACCTAGTATTCCTAAAAAAACTAAATACATCATTATTTTTACCCGGACTCTAACCGAAACTTCTGGCTTGAAAAGCCAATGTTGTATTCAACTATAAAAACCTTAATGGCCCACCCAATTCGAAAAACCCACCCCCTACTAAAAATTATCAACGGATCATTTGTAGACCTCCCAACCCCCTCCAATCTTTCATCACTATGAAACTTTGGTTCTCTCTTAGGAATCTGCCTAATTGCACAAATCATTACAGGATTATTTTTAGCAATACATTATACAGCTGATACATCCTCAGCCTTCTCATCCGTAGCACATATTTGCCGTGATGTAAATTATGGCTGACTTATACGAAATATTCATGCCAACGGAGCATCATTCTTCTTCATCTGCATCTATATACATATTGGACGAGGACTCTACTATGGTTCATATTTATTTAAAGAAACTTGAAATATTGGCGTAATTCTTCTATTTTTAGTAATAGCAACCGCCTTTGTAGGTTATGTTCTCCCATGAGGACAAATATCTTTTTGAGGAGCTACCGTAATTACTAATTTACTATCAGCAATTCCTTATATAGGGGACTCACTTGTTCAATGAATTTGAGGTGGATTCTCCGTGGATAAAGCTACACTTACTCGATTTTTTGCATTCCACTTTCTATTCCCATTTTTAATCGCGGGTATAAGCATCATTCACCTCCTTTTTCTTCATGAAACTGGCTCAAATAACCCAACAGGAATTTCATCAAATATAGATAAAATCCCATTTCATCCTTACTTTTCATATAAAGACGCTTTAGGATTTTTAATAATATTAATAGCACTTCTTATTTTATCACTACTCTCCCCTAACCTATTAGGAGACCCAGATAACTTTATTCCCGCTAACCCATTAGTCACACCCCCACACATTCAACCAGAGTGATATTTTTTATTTGCTTACGCTATTCTTCGATCAATTCCTAATAAACTAGGCGGAGTACTAGCTCTTCTTGCATCAATTATTATCCTAATACTAATTCCAATCATTCATACATCTAAACAACGAAGCCTTACATTCCGACCTATAACCCAAATTCTATTTTGACTCTTAGTATCAAATACACTAATTTTAACTTGAATCGGAGGACAACCAGTTGAACAACCATTTATCGAAATTGGACAAGCCGCATCTACCCTATATTTTTTATTATTCCTTATTATTATGCCCTTAATAGGCTGATGAGAAAATAAATTAATTAAATGATATTTAGATAGCTTAAACAAAGCATCGGTCTTGTAAACCGAAGATTGAGAATTAATTTTCTCTCTAAATGAATTCACCAGGCTCCTCTATTTTTACCAGGCTCTTCCACTTTTATTCACCGATATTTGTAAAAAATTCTTTCTAAAAAAATTTTTCTTTTTACACAAAAATATCTTTTTTTTACACAAAAATATCTTTTTTTTCAATTTTTTTTCAATTTTTTTTTCAAAAGGGGGGGATTTTCACCCCCACCACTGGCTTCCAAAGCCAGAATTCTGGGACCTAAAATACCTCTTGTAGTAATTTTATCATCATTTGAGTAACGCGGTGTACATATTATGTATATCGTACATTCATCTATTTACCCCATGGAAGTGCTTCTGTGCCCTTCTGATTTTTGGTTTTACCCACAGGCGAGAAACCACCAAGCTGACCCTCGAAGATCCAACATCCAAATCTATGGACACTTCTTGTAGATGTCCTATCTTTTAACTTGAACCGGCATCTGGTCTGGATCTATGAGCATTTCTTGTAGATTGGCTATCTTTTAACTTGAACCGACATCCGCCTGAAGTATCCCTGATAGCAAGGTGCACTTGGAACCCCATAACTGAGTCTGCCCTCATCTGTAGGTTTTTTTTTTTTTGTGAAGTCAATCCCGCATAAAATCTTAAGTTGGGATTATTTAACCTAAATCTGAACTAACGGTGCGGTTAATAATATTACTAGGATAGATAGTATGTTATTTTATTCATGAATCTTAGACATATATTTTTTTACCTATTGAATTATCAATATTCTATTTTTGTTTCTCCCCCCGGAGCTTGTTTATTTAAGATTCCAACTTTGGAACATGAGTTAAACTTTTATTTTAAGGTTAACCCCCCTACCCCCCATTATTAATCTAATCAGTACTTTTATCTTTTTTTGGCTAACCCCCAAAGCAAAAGAAATATTTTGTGTACTTACGAAACCTGGAATAACAATATTTTTTTTATTAAATATATTAAAGGAATATAAATAAAGACATTTATTTTTGTAGGTACTAACATACCCTATAATACAAAATTTAGTGAAGTTATAATTATAGTATGTATACTATAA